TTTGATCGTAATCTTAATCAAACTGAAAGACCCCTTAACTATTCAGGGGCTTAATCAAACGAATCACACTTTTACCACTAAACTATACCCGCTACAATAGGATTATTACATACAAATGAACCTTTGTCCAACAAGATAATTGAACGTAATCAACCTAGGATCCTAAATAAACAAAATTCTTCAAATTGAAAGCTTTATGAAAGAGAAAAAAAAAAGAATATTCTTTATAAAGAACTAGAATGAAATCCAATAAGAAATAAGTTTTTTCGAGAAATGTTGAAAGAAAAATACATCTCGACAAAACCACTTATGAAGTAATAACATAAGAATAAAATCAATTTTTCAATAATTCATACGTAGGTCATTTTTTATCCTTTTCTAAGATTTTCTAAGAAAAAAAAAAAAAAGAAAATAGAACAAGTAAAGTATTCATTCGAATCTAAAATGGCCCAGCTAGATACAGAGCCGGGCCGTGGAAATCAAAAAGGGTCTTTCTTTTTTATTGTATTTTCAATGAATTGAAATTGATGTATATCCATTCGATTTGGTTGAAATATTGGAGTGAATTGGAAATATTTCCTTTGAGTTCTTACCCTTTCCTTTCCAATATTTTGTTTGAATATATTGATATTCATTGAAAATCAATTGAATTCAAAACAAAAATTGCTGATAATAATAGTTGTATGCAGTCTCTATCTATATCTATCAGAATAAAGAAAAAAAAAAGACTTTGTTCAACCTTTAGGATTTCTATTTTTTGAATTGTGTAATGGAACAAATGAATTCTCTTTTTGAGATTGGGAGAGATGGCTGAGTGGACTAAAGCGTCGGATTGCTAATCCGTTGTACGAATTTTTCGTACCGAGGGTTCGAATCCCTCTCTTTCCGTTGAAGTTGATTATTTCTTTTTTATTTTTATTTATCTTCTTATATTTATCTTCCCAATGCGAATGAATTCCTTTTCGTTAAAAAAAAAAAGAGAGCCCAAAAAGTAAAAAGTAGATAAATAAATTAAGAAGAACATTTCAAAATGAAGTAATAAAAAATCTTCTTTTTTTATTCTTCACGTCCAGGATTACGTCCCGTATCATTAGATAGGAATCCGAAAATGAAGAGAGAAACAAAAAAGATCACTACCGTATAAACAAATAGTTTTAGAGTAAGCATTCTACGATCTCCAAGATTTTTTTTTTGGAAAAAAGAAAATAGATTTTCCATTTTTATACCACATATCCTATTTTGACACCAAAAAATAAAGTGATTTATTTTATCAAAAAGAAACGAATCCCAACAAATTCATTTTTCATTAAAATGAAGAGTCGGGAGTATTTGATTACCAAAATTTGTCTACCCCTCTGTAATACTTATCTGATACCTTATTCGAATTTTTTCGAAGAATCCTAAATTGTTCTAGTATAAGGATAGTATTCAAGATCTTAACGAAAACTTACAGCAGCTTGCCAAACAAAGGCTAATAGCAAAAAGAGTAAAGGAATTACTGGCATAAAATCTACGATTGGACTCAAAAAAGCGTACGCTTCAGGCAATTTTGCCGAGAACAAACTATTTGAATAAAGAGCAGAGTTAAGACAGATACAGATCAAACTAAATATATTAAGCATAAGAAACATTTTGATGTTGAAGGTAATTTTATTTTTATTCAGTATTTAAATTGAATAAATTAATCGATTTTAAATTCATTCATATATTTTATACATATATTTCATATATTATAATTATTATAATGAACTAATGAACATTCTCATTTTCTTATTTTATTGAATTTAAGATTCGAACGAAATTAAGTTTTCCATCATTTCTAATCTTCCTTTTATAATTTAGAGAGAGGATTGTCTTCCATAAATATTATATCTTGAATAAGATATTTTATCTTTAAATATCAATTTCAATAAACAAGGAAATCAATACAAAATTCATAATAATAGACAAATAAAATTCTTTTTTGAACTCACCTAATCTAATCAAAAAAATCAAATAGAATAATAGAATAAAGAAGACTTTCTTTCATATACTATCTTACTTGAAATTCGATATAATGATTGATTATAATCAAAATGAAATTGATTCTGTAGATCTTTTCATTGAATGGAAATAGAGATGGGGCGTCGCCAAGTGGTAAGGCATCGGGTTTTGGTCCCGCTATTCGGAGGTTCGAATCCTTCCGTCCCAGAGTATACCTTTTTGATAATGGTTTCTTTATAAGAATAAAAATTACCTTATTTTAATTGAATTTGAAGTTGAAGAACTTCATATTCAGATTTGAATATGTTTTAATATGAGAGATAAAGATAATGTGATTCGTCTTTTGAATCATTCTTTTCTAAATCATCATATCTTTTTTCAAAGATTATATCTTTTTGAAAAAATAAAAAAGTAGAATTGATACTAATTCAATCAATTAAAATCAATTAAATAAAAAAAAGAATCAAATCTATTTGAATGTTACTGCTATTTTAGAATTTACTTGATAAAGGGCGCT